AGGACCAATCAAATAGGGTTTTCCTTAGAAAAAGGTTCTATAAAAGCAATGATAAATGGATACAAATAGAGCAAGAAAAGAAGGAAAGAAAACAACATAGTATAGAAAAGATATCCAAAATTATATAGAAATCACTATCCTACCCTTAGTTTTTATTTCCTTAATTTAATTTCGTTTGATTAGCGCAAAGTTCCTTAAAAACCTCTGCCTTTTTTAAAATATCCTGAACAGTTCCTGTAGGCTGCGCGCCTTTTTCAAGGAAATAGAGAATAGCGGGAACATTTAAATAAGTTTGATTCTTGATCGGATCATAAAAACCCACTTTCCGAAGATCTCTTCCTTCTCTTCGGGATCGAACATCAATTGCAACGATTCGATAGACGGCTCATCGGGATAGATGTAGATGAAAAAGAACCCCCCCCCCCCCCCTAGAACCGTATAGGAAGTTTTCTCCTCGTACGGCTCGAGAAAAAATGATTCGAAGTTTGGTCTATGGATAAAATTAGAATAAATAGGAAAGTAATTGGTAAAATAAATTAGTCTTTAATGGTAAAATAAATTAGTCTTTAATTTAACTCATAGTCATTTTTTTTTTTTTTACTTCCTTCCTGAAAAATAAAAAATCATTTGTACTCCTAACTCAAGTTCAATAATTCTCAAAAATCTTTAATATTTTTCTTTAAGATATTTTTTAATTGAGTGGTCTTTAACCCACCCTTTTTGTCTCGTTTAAAATATATTTGGATTCTTTTCTTTATTCGGATCCGTGAGACAATTGAAGTGCTATTTCCTTGTTCTGGGATCCTTTATCTTTGTTTTAAATCATTGGGTTTAGGCATTACTTCGGTGTTTCTTAATCCTTTCAAAATGGTAGCAACATACCCCTTTTGTGATTTATTTCTATCAAAGAATCATACCAGAGGTTGATTCGTGCGCGATACACTGTGGATTGAAAAGGTTTTAGCCGTTTCAACAAATTTTTTTGAATTGAAAATTTGCTCGAATCGGATACTTTCTATTTCTATATCGAAGATATACTTAACTTACGAAGTTGTTCCAATTTATTAATTGGCATTAACCCTAGATCGTTGCCCCCGAGAAATTAATAAATACTTTCTACTCGAGCTCCATCATGAACTATTTACACTATAACCCAATAAAAAATAACCCAATAAAAAAAAGAAGGGTTCTTGTAGAATAGAACAAATGACGTCGAGCCAAGAGCACCTTCATTCCTATATAAAATGGTGGATGTAAGAATAAGAATCCACACCGGATCGTGTCCTTCAAGTCGCACGTTGCTTTCTACCACATCGTTTTAAACGAAGTTTTACCATAACATTCCTCTAATTTGGAACCAGTATGGAATTGATTCAATTATGGAATCGTGAATAGTCATTGGTTCAGTCGGTACAAAGCCATAGTCATTTATATTTTTTCTTATCTACATAGATAAGAAATATTTTTCTAAAGAAATATTAGCATTAGCAAGACCCCGGTTTGTATGAATAGAACATTTTTCTATAAATCCTTATCTAAAAAAAATATCTAAAAGAAAGATCCAGAAATCTAAATATAGAAATAACATAACTAACAGAAAGCACGCAAATGAATAAATTATATTTAACTCTGCCTCTTCAAGTGACTCAATAAGATAGACTGACCCATTTCCAACTTCCCAAGTCAATCCATAAGGAATCATTACAAATCTTGATACTTGAAAAAGTTTACTACTTTTACATCATTATTTGAGTCAAGTTTTACAGTAAAGACTCCATTTTATTATGCTATTTATTATCATAATAAAGAAAAATATCTGTTTCTTTTCGAATGAAATTGTCAATGATGTAAAGCAAATAAGCTAAATAGATCGAACAATAAAAAGAAATATCTTTGTTAAATATTTAAATTTGAATATTTTAGGGATGCAAATTATTTTTCACAAAAATAGAAAGACTATTGTCACTGAAATAGGATAACAACACAGACCTTATAGGCTAAGCACTTCCTCTTTTATATGTATTTTCATATTTTTTTAACCTGAGGTGAAGTAATCTTTCTGCAACTGTGATCTATGCCCCATCTTATCTTTATCTGGGTCACAAAAGGGTTCAGTTACTTTTGCATGTAATTTTTAGTTCAGTTTGTGAAAAACTCAGATATGATTCCGCAAAGAATCATTCAAAATCAAAAAAGAAAGAGGAATACTATCCAATCCAATATTAGACCTTGAAACAGAACCTTGTTAAACAAAAAAGAAGTATTAGAATACAATGAATATGCTCTGGGACGGAAGGATTCGAACCTCCGAATAGCGGGACCAAAACCCGTTGCCTTACCGCTTGGCTACGCCCCATTTCTATTTTTATTGGACACTAATACTAATATAATTATAATATTGGTATTAAGTATGGGTCAATTCCAGTCCAACTTTCTAAAGAAAATGTTTATTCTTTATAGAATCTATTCTGGATTCGTGCTAGGATTTTGGCATGTGTCTATCTAGAATTCCACTTAATTTATTGATCATTACATATAATTCAATTAAGATATTGTATGAAAGTATGATTTCTTCTATTCTCCTTTGAGAATTGGAGGAGCTTTGATTGAGCGGAAAAAGAAGGATTTTTTTGTCTACCTTACTTTCTTCATTTTTCCTTATATTAATAACTCAATCAAAATGCAATTATCTCGACGAAAAAAATTTTGTTATGCTTAATATCTTTAGTTTGATTTGTCTTAATTCTGCCCTTTATCCGAGTAATCTTTTCTTCGCCAAATTGCCCGAAGCCTATGCTTTTTTGAATCCAATCGTAGATGTTATGCCAGTCATACCCCTGTTCTTTTTTCTTTTAGCCTTTGTTTGGCAAGCTGCTGTAAGTTTTCGATAAGATCTTTAATACTATCGTAGAAAATTCATTATTTATTGGATAAAAATTATAACAATTGAGAAGATCAAATAAGTCTGACAGTATGAACCTTCGATTCAAACATTGAAATTTTCAGATAGCCGCGAGAAATCCGGCTCGTCCTATTTCCCGATTTTAATCCTTTTACGGGGAAATACCTTATTAGATTAGCTTAGGGTCCATCTAATTGTGGGTATGAAAGTAATTTGTGGTAATCAAAGACTCTTATTACAAATTTCAACTTCATTTGAATTTCTGAACATTCTTTTCTATTTCTAGAATTCATTTCTTGGTGTCAAAATAGGATATGTGATATAAAAATGGAGGATCTATTATCTTTTCTAGTTTTTCTTTTTCAAAAAATGATCTTGGAGGTTGTGTAATGCTTACTCTCAAACTTTTCGTTTACACAGTAGTAATATTCTTTGTTTCTCTATTCATCTTTGGATTCCTATCCAATGATCCAGGACGTAATCCTGGACGTGAAGAATAAAATAAAATTTTCGTTTTTTTTTTGCTTAATTTTACAATTTTCGTAAGATTTTATCTTAGCTATTCTATTCCACATGTTTAACTAGGAAAAAAAAATAAATAAGGGGTTTTCAAGAAAAAAATAGAAAGTCATCAACGGAAACGGAAAGAGAGGGATTCGAACCCTCGGTACGAATAACTCGTACAACGGATTAGCAATCCGCCGCTTTCGTCCACTCAGCCATCTCTCCCAATTAAAAAAGATACTTACTATGTTACATTAAACATCAAGTAAGGATTAAAGAAAGTATTTCTTTCACATTCTTTATCGTTATTATATAATTAGCAATTCTATTTAGATGCTCGAAAGATCCAAATAGAAAGATAAAAAAAGAAGACCTTCTTACTTTTATTTTGTTCGAAGTGCCTTTTGAGCCTGGCCCGGTCAATACCCAGCCGGGCCTTTTTTTGTTCCAATGAATTCCCTTCATTTATCGGCAATCTATTGGTATCTGTGTAAAAATTGCCGTTCTGGGATTTACATATACTTCTCATTTGTGTTATAATGAAAATTGAGAAGGATTTTTTATTCAAAAGAATCAATTAAGTATGTATCAATTTGTATTTTCTTATGTCATTAGGCAAACCAAATTTTAGATTCAAATCCAATAATCATTCACAAATTCTCAATCAACGAATAATTAATGGTTCTCTTTTGTTATAAATTTTGACTTTTTTGAGTGAAAAAATATACATTTGATTTTTCAATAGAAAAGTGAGTGGAAGTTTTTTGACATTGTGTGTTTTGAGATAGTATACAATCAAACGAAGAGTTAGATCAAATACAATAAACAATAAAAAGGGGATGCGCAAGTACAATAAACTAAAGTTTAGCAATCGAGCCCCAAAAAGGGAATTTTTATCCTATTGTGGATCGTTTTGGCGGCATGGCCGAGTGGTAAGGCGGGGGACTGCAAATCCTTTTTCCCCAGTTCAAATCCGGGTGCCGCCTCATCAACAAATGAATCCAAATTTCTACTGTCTTATTCTATTCTGGGGATTTTGTAAAAAATTGGAAATTTTTGAATCTAAAATTCAAAGAAAGATTCTAATGGTCGAGGCAAGACTTACCGAGTCTCTTCTACTGCTAATGTAATCTACTGATTGGGCCTTGAATTACATTGGCGGAGAATTAAACTAATAGTTGGGGAAAGTCCTTTCTATACTGTAATCTACATATATACACTCGCCAGAATCTCTGAGTGTTCAGACATTCAATCACTATTAGATTGAGATTGGATGGATAATTTACTTTTTTATAGTTTATAGAAAAAGTGCAAAAAAATGATTTTTTTTTACCCCTCGTCAAGAGTCTAATATACTATCTCCCAACTCCTGCATAGAGACAATCGGGAAAGGGTACGGATTAGATCAAATATAAAATAAAAGTATGTAATAGATAGCAATTGGTCTTTTTTTACTTTGAAAAAAGCAATGGGCCCTCTTATTTTATTTAGATGTTCCATTAGTAGCATTCCCGTGTCGTGTCATTGTGTATTTTACTTGAGTTTAGGCTTTCCCGATTAGAAAAAATATAGGAATTTTTTAATTTTTAGATTGGTTCATCAATAGTGCTCGGCCAGAATCCCTTTTTGACTCTGGACCATTCATTCTACTATTATTAGTGAGCAATAATGGAATAATTCTATCATAGAGATAAGGGACATAATTCACATGGATATAGTAAGTCTCGCTTGGGCTGCTTTAATGGTAGTCTTTACTTTTTCCCTTTCACTAGTAGTATGGGGAAGAAGTGGACTTTAGAAGCGCTCCGAATTTAGTTGAGGAATGAAGCGGTATCAATTATTTTATAGATCGTCATGCAACGCATTTTTTATTTAATTATTTAAATTAAAATAATTTTAAAATAAAAATATCTTCATTTCGAAATTCCGTTGGATTCTAGTGGAGAAATGTATTCTATAAAAATAAAATGATTATTTCAGATTCATCGGAATAAAGAAATGTATCAAAGAAATAGAATTGGGTCCTACCATATATGGATTAATAACTACATATATTGAAGATAGAAGTTAATATAGTATACTAAAACAAGTACAACTTTATACACTACTATAACAAACACTAATAGAGAGTATGGTAAGAAATAAATAGATTTCTTACTTACCATACTCTCGGATCTCATAGAATACCGCGGATTATAGCCCCTTTAATTTCGCAAAAATGGAATACTTTTCTTTTTATTTCTTCAACTATTGATAAGAATTAAGAAGTCAAGTTTCATTTACATTTAAAGTAATTAATTATTTTGACTGACTGTTTTTACGTAAATTATAAGTAGAAAAGCAGTAGGGACTAAAATGAACAGTGCAGTAGCAATAAATGCAAGAATATTTACTTCCATAATCTCATTGTTTTTTTTTTTTATTTCACACTAACTCGGGATTTAATCCCATAGAGATGATAAATCTTTTACCTGTCAATTCAATGAATGCATTCCCTATCGATGATCTTGAATCGGATCAATATCATGAATAACAATATCTGAGCTCTTAAATTAATTCGTCGTCGAGAATTGAATAGTATAACATACGAAGATACTTTATCCATATCCATACCGAATCCAAGATTGGATTCCCAGCCCAATAAAAAAATTCCGTTATTTATCCTTCTTTTCTGTTCTTTCTTTTCTATAACCTAGCTTAGGTCTTCCTTATAGAACCATCAAATGAAGTCTCATCTAACCACCCGTCCGTTTACATTAACTAACGGACCCCAACAAACAATACAAGCAGAGTGGAAAAAACCAAGAATTAGGTTCTAAATTTTAATGATCCAATTTTCATTGGAAGACAAATGAGAAAGATGAGTCGCGGGAGAAAAGATGTAATATTCTATCAACTTAACTATTTTAGTTATTTTCATTATCCTGAAAATAAACCCCTCCGGAATTTAATTATTCTCTCTGTCCCTTCTTTCACAGAAAATGGAGAGGCGAATTGATGTAATTATTGGATCCGTCGGGACTGACGGGGCTCGAACCCGCAACGTCCGCCTTGACAGGGCGGTGCTCTTACCTATTGAACTACAATCCCAGGGAAATAAGAAGAGAGCTCGCAGAAAATTTGGTTTTTTTCTTCTCTTGTATCAGGTATTTCTTAAGAACAAGGGGGTTCTACCAGTAGATTGGTAAATTGTTGGGCCGAGCTGGATTTGAACCAGCGTAGACATATTGTCAACGAATTTACAGTCCGTCCCCATTAACCGCTCGGGCATCGACCCAACGCCTAATTCATTTTAGACGTTCCATAATAACCCTCCTTTGGTCTCCCAGGCAGACTTGACAAATACATATAAATTTATATAAAATAGAAACTCCGACTGAGTAGACTAATAGAAGGACTTGATCAAATACGGATCACTTGATAGAAAATCCCACTCCTATAGTCTTGAGTCTTGTTACACCCCCAGAGGGAGTTGAACCCTCGTTTTCTCCGTGAAAGAGAGAGGTCGTAACCACTGGACCATAGGGGCGCCACCTTGATTCATAAATAAACTAGAAATAATAGGTCCCGAGGGCCGGACACCTTTAGGAAATAAAAAAGCACTCGAAATAGGTAATAAACCAAAATAGGTAATAAGACAAATACCAAAATAGGTAAGTAATAAAGCTTAAGGCCCCCTTAACTTAATATAACTCAGGCCGAGAGCCGCCGCGCCGAGATGCACAGGATAGAAATCAAAGGTAAAAACTCGTTAACTATTCTCGGGGTTAATGGTGATCAAACTTTACCTATACAACCTTGAAACTTTATTTCGTTGGTTTTTCTCGTCTTTATCTCCCTCGGGTTTTGCGTTAGATCTGGGATCCTTCACTCTGCAGTAGATTCAAGGTGGTTTACCAAAATAGGATTTTTGGTCGGTCAAATTATATTGAGCCCTAAGTCATACTGTCAATTGACGACAGGACAGGAGGGCAATAAAAGAAGAGAGAGGGCGGGATATATAGATTAAGGTATATCCGCGCTTAATAATCTTAATAATAATAAATAAAACATTCTTCTAGTTTTCTGGTATTCAATATTCAAGTAGATTAGAATATCAATACTGTTATTATACATTATAATATAAGAAACTGACTCAGTTTTTATATTTTTAAAAAATCCCAAAGCATAGTAAGCCTAAGTGGGATAATTCCGTTTCTAGGACTGTTTTATCAATCCTATTCCGTTTGCGTCTCTTAAAATGATTAAGTTCCGTCTAAATTTATATTCCACCTATCTCATAGATTCCAGTCAAAGATTTCTAGAATAGAAATTCCATCATTGCTAGATCTATAGGATTTCATTTGATGGATAATGAATCAGCCAAAATGGTCTTTTTTTTTTAGAATTCGATACGGATGAATATAAATAACTGACAATTTCAAAATAATCCGGGATAGGCGCAATGTCCACAATACCTGGATTTAATCAGATACAATTTGAAGGATTTTGTAGGTTCATTGATCACGGTTTGACAGAGGAACTTTCTAAGTTTCCAAAAATTGAAGATACAAATCAAGAAATTGACTTTGAATTATTTTTGGAAAGATATCAATTGGTAGAACCCCTGATAAAGGAAAGAGATGCTGTGTATGAATCACTCACATATTCTTCTGAATTATATGTATCCGCAAGACTCATTTGGAAAAATGATAGGTGTAGGTATATCCAAGAACAAACAATTTTGATAGGAAAGATCCCTGTAATGACTTCTCTGGGAGCTTTTATAGTAAATGGAATATATCGAATTGTGATCAATCAAATATTGCAAAGTCCCGGTATTTATTACCAGTCAGAATTGAACGATAACGGAATTTCGGTCTATACCGGAACCATTATATCAGATTGGGGAGGAAGATTAGAATTAGAGATTGATAGAAAAGCAAGGATATGGGTTCGTGTGAGTAGGCAACAAAAACTATCTATTCTAGTTCTATTATCAGCGATGGGGTTGAATATAAGAGAAATTCTAGAGAATGTTTGCTATCCTGAACTATTTTTGTCTTTTCTGAATGATAAAAAAAAAATAGGGTCAAAAGAAAATGCTATTTTGGAGTTTTATCAACAATTTGCTTGTGTAGAGGGAGATCCGGTATTTTCTGAATCCTTATCTAAGGATTTACAAAAAAAATTCTTTCAACAAAGATGTGAATTGGGAGGGATCGGTCGACGAAATATGAATAGGAGACTGAACCTTGATATACCCCAGAACAATACATTTTTGTTACCGCGAGATATATTGGCAGCCGCGGATCGTTTGATTCGAATAAAATTTGGAATGGGTACACTTGACGATATGAATCATTTGCAAAATAAGCGTATTCGTTCTGTAGCAGATCTTTTACAAGAGCAGTTTGGATTGGCCTTGGTTCGTTTAGAAAATATGGCCCGAGGAAATATATATGCAGCACTTAAGCATAACTGGACACCAACTCCGCAGAACTTGGTAAATTCAACTCCATTAACAGATACTTATAAAGTTTTTTTCCGTTTACACCCATTATCTCAAGTTTTGGATCGAACTAATCCATTGACACAAATAGTTCATGGGAGAAAATTGAGTTATTTGGGCCCGGGAGGGTTGACTGCGCGAACTGCTACTTTTCCAATACGAGATATTCATCCTAGTCACTATGGCCGTATTTGCCCAATTGACACATCTGAAGGAATAAATGTTGGACTTATTGGATCCTTAGCAATTCATGCGAGGATTGGTCGTTGGGGGTCTCTAGAAAGTCCGTTTTATAAAATTTCTGAGAGATCACAAGGGGCGCGAATGCTTTATTTATCACCGGGTAGAGATGAATACTATATGGTAGCGGCAGGAAATTCTTTGGCCTTGAATCAGGGTATTCAGGAAGAACAGGTTGTTCCAGCTCGATATCGTCAAGAATTCCTGACTATTGCATGGGAACAGGTTCATCTTCGAAGTATTTTTTCCTTCCAATATTTTTCGGTCGGGGCTTCCCTCATTCCTTTTATCGAGCATAATGATGCGAATCGGGCCTTAATGAGTTCTAACATGCAACGTCAAGCAGTCCCTCTTTCTCATTCCGAGAAGTGCATTGTTGGAACTGGATTGGAAGGCCAGGCGGCTCTAGATTCAGGGGCTCTTGCTATAGCCGAACACGAGGGAAAGATTCTTTATACCGATACTGACAAGATCCATTTATCAGGTAATGGGGATACTCTAAGGATTCCATTAGTTAGGTATCAACGTTCCAACAAAAATACTTGTATGCATCAAAAACCCCAGGTTCAACAAGGTAAATGCATTAAAAAGGGACAAATTTTAGCGTATGGTGCTGCTACAGTTGGTGGCGAACTCGCTTTGGGGAAAAACGTATTAGTAGCTTATATGCCATGGGAAGGTTACAATTTTGAAGATGCAGTGCTCATTAGCGAGCGCTTAGTATATGAAGATATTTATACTTCTTTTCACATACGTAAACATGAAATTCAGATTAACCGAGGCCCCGAAAGGGTCACTAATGAAATACCGCATTTAGAAGCCCATTTACTCCGAAATTTAGACAAAAATGGGATTGTAATGCTGGGATCCTGGGTGGAAACAGGTGATATTTTAGTAGGTAAATTAACGCCCCAAATGGTGAAAGAATCGTCGTATGCTCCGGAAGATAGATTGTTACGAACCATACTTGGCATGCGGGTATATACTTCAAAAGAAACTTGTCTAAAACTACCTATAGGCGGTAGAGGTCGGGTTATTGATGTGAAATGGGTCCAGAGTTCTAAGACAGATGAGACAGAGAAAACAGAAAGTATTCGTGTATATATTTTACAGAAACGTGAAATCAAGGTAGGCGATAAAGTAGCTGGAAGACACGGAAATAAGGGTATCATTTCAAAAATTTTGCCTAGACAAGATATGCCTTATTTGCAAGATGGACGACCTGTTGATATGGTCTTCAACCCATTAGGCGTACCTTCGCGAATGAATGTAGGACAAATATTTGAATCTTCGCTCGGGTTAGCGGGGGATTTGCTAGACAGACATTATCGAATAGCGCCTTTTGATGAGAGATATGAACAAGAAGCTTCGAGAAAACTGGTGTTTTCTGAATTATATGAAGCCAGTAAGCAAACAGCGAATCCGTGGATATTTGAACCCGAGTCTCCAGGAAAAAGCAGAATATTTGATGGAAGAACGGGGGATCCTTTTGAACAACCCGTTCTAATAGGAAAGCCTTATATCTTGAAATTAATTCATCAAGTTGATGATAAAATTCATGGGCGTTCCAGTGGGCGTTATTCACGTCTTACACAACAACCCCTTAAAGGAAGAGCCAAAAAGGGGGGACAACGGGTAGGAGAAATGGAGGTTTGGGCTTTAGAGGGGTTTGGCGTTGCTTATATTTTACAAGAGATGCTTACTTATAAATCTGATCATATTAGAGCTCGCCAGGAAGTACTTGGTACTATAATCTTTGGGGGAAGAATACCGACTCCCGAGGATGCTCCAGAATCTTTTCGGTTGTTCGTTCGAGAACTACGATCTTTAGCTCTGGAACTGAATCATTTTATTGTATCTGAGAAGACTTTCCAGCTTAATAGAAAGGAAGCTTAATCGAAATCAAGCAGAAGTTTTCTTCTATGATCGATCGATATACACATCAACAACTCCGAATTGGATTAGTTTCTCCTCAACAAATAAGTACTTGGTCCAAAAAAATCCTGCCTAATGGCGAGATAGTTGGAGAGGTGACAAAACCTTATACCTTTCATTACAAAACCAATAAACCAGAAAAAGATGGATTATTTTGTGAAAGAATTTTTGGACCTATCAAAAGTGGAATTTGTGCTTGTGGAAATTATCGAGTAATCGGAGATGAAAAAAAAGACCCGCAATTTTGTGAACAATGCGGAGTCGAGTTTGTTGATTCTCGGATACGAAGATATCAAATGGGCTACATAAAACTCGCATACCCAGTAATGCATGTGTGGTATTTGAAACGTCTTCCTAGTTATATTGTGAATCTTTTAGATAAACCTCTTAACGAATTAGAAGACCTAGTATACTGCGGTGTGTGATTTGATCGAAATTCTGATTTTACAGATTTAAACTGAGAAACTGTCATCCCATTTAATCCAATCGGGATGCCCTGTACCTGACATGTTCCTTGGTAGGAATAACATGAAGCTCAGAATTAGGGATCGAGACACTCCCAAAAAGGGAATTGATCTATGGTCGATTTCATAAGAATTTAGAGTTATACCTCGTAAAAAAAGACTTTTTCTTTTGTAGAATTAAGTAGTTCCTTTTTTTAGAAAGCAATTATGTTCAAGTAGCAAATAGAAAAGATGTCATGGTTACAAGAGTCTATTTATCGCATATAGACTTTATAAAGGCGTCGTGGCCTAACCGTCGAGGTGAAGTCGGGGCCTAAAAGATCGAATAGAACAGTACATAGACAAGTAAATTCCTTATGAATTCCAAGGTACTCTCTTTAATTAAGAATTGCGGGATTCATCATTCGAGGGGAAGTAGACTACTCAAGAATTTCACAGTTCATTTATGTCATAATTGAATAAAGAATTCATAAAATCTAAATAAAAATAATAAGGAAGACGGAATCAATGAAGTTTTGCTTGGTCTTCACTGAAAACTTGAGTAAGGAGTAGATCTTTTTGGAATTTTCTATAATTGGAAAGCGAGAACTACTTTCTTTTTATAACTACTTTCTTTTTATTTGCCCTACTTGAGCCGGATGAAAGGAAACTTTCACGTCCGATTTTTTGGGGGGGATATCCTATCCCAATTTTTATTTTGCTAGGCCCATAGATAAAAAACCCACTTTTTTACGATTACGGGGTTTATTGGAATATGAAATCCAACCCTGGAAATACAGGATACCCATTTTTTTTACTACCCGGAGCTTCGATACATTTCGAAATCGAGAGATGTCTACCGGGGGAGGTTCTATCAGACAACAATTAGCCAATCTAGATTTACGAAGTATTATAGATTATTCATTGGTAGAATGGAAAGAATTGGAGGAAGAGGAACCCACAGGAAATGAATGGGAAGATCGAAAAGTTGGAAGAAGAAAAGATTTTTTGCTTAGACGCATGGAATTGGCTAAGCATTTTATTCGAACAAATATAGAACCAAAATGGATGGTTTTGTGTCTATTACCAGTTCTTCCTCCTGAGTTGAGACCCATCTATCATATAGATGAGGATAAACTAGTGACCTCGGATATTAATGAAATCTATAGAAGAATTATTTATCGGAATAATACTCTTACAGATCTATTAACAACAAGTATAGCTACGCCAGAAGAATTAATAATATCTCAGGAAAAATTGCTACAAGAAGCCGTGGATGCACTTCTTGATAATGGAATCTGCGGACAACCAATGAGGGATGATCATAATAGAGTTTACAAGTCGCTTTCAGATGTAATTGAAGGCAAAGAAGGAAGAGTTCGCGAGACTCTGCTTGGTAAACGGGTCGATTATTCAGGGCGATCGGTGATTGTCGTGGGCCCTTCACTTTCATTACATCGATGTGGATTGCCTCGTGAAATAGCAATAGAGCTTTTCCAGGCATTTATAATTCGTGACCTAATTAGAAAACATCTTGCTTCGAACATCGGAGTTGCTAAGAGTCAAATTCGAAAAAAAAAACCTATTATATGGGAAATCCTTCAGGAAATTCTGGATGACCATCCTGTATTGCTGAATAGAGCGCCTACTCTGCATAGATTAGGCATACAGGCATTCCTCCCCATTTTAGTGGAAGGGCGTGCTATTTGTTTACATCCATTAGTCTGTAAGGGCTTCAATGCAGACTTTGACGGGGATCAAATGGCTGTTCATGTGCCTTTATCTTTGGAGGCTCAAGCAGAGGCGCGTTTACTTATGTTTTCTCATATGAATCTTTTGTCTCCAACTATTGGAGATCCCATTTCTGCACCAACCCAAGATATGCTTAGTGGACTCTATGTCTTAACGAGTGGAAATCGTCGGGGTATTTGTGTAAATAGGTATAATCCATGTAATCGTATAAACTATCAAAATGATAAGTATACAAAAAAAAAAGAACCCTTTTTTTGTAATGCCTATGATGCAATTGGAGCTTATCGGCAAAAACGAATCAATTTAGGTAGTCCTTTGTGGCTGCGGTGGCGACTAGATCAACGCGTTATTGCTCCAAGAGAAGTTCCCGTCGAAATCCACTATGAATCTTTGGGGACCTATTATGAGATTTATGGACACTATCTAATAGTAAGAAGTATAAAAAAAGAAATTCTTTATATATATATTCGAACCACTCTTGGTCATATTTCTCTTTATCGAGAAATAGAAGAAGCCGTACAGGGTTTTTGGCAGGGCTGTTGTAATTCTATGCTACCAGGGGGAAGTCGAGTCTCGCCGGGTTAACTAGGACTAGAATTGCGGAATTTCTACGTGAATCAAGATCTAGAAAAGGAAGTTTTCCAATCAATGACTCAAACCCATTGTCAAATTCTACTCAGCGCAATATGGAGGTACTAATGGCAGAACGGCCCACTCAGGTCTTTCACAATAAAGTGATAGACGGAACTGCCATGAAACGACTTATTAGTCGATTTATTGATCACTATGGAATAGGATATACATCACATATCCTGGATCAAGTAAAGACTCTGGGTTTCCGACAAGCTACCACCGCATCCATTTCATTAGGAATTGATGATCTTTTAACAATACCATCTAAAAGATGGCTAGTTCAAGACGCTGAACAACAAAGTTTTCTTTTGGAAAAACACCATCATTATGGGAATGTACACGCAGTAGAAAAATTACGTCAATCGATCGAGATCTGGTATGCCACAAGTGAATATTTGCGACAAGAAATGAATCCTAATTTTCGGATGACGGATCCTTTTAATCCAGTCCATATAATGTCTTTTTCGGGAGCCAGAGGAAATGCATCTCAGGTACATCAATTAGTAGGTATGAGAGGATTAATGTCGGATCCCCAAGGGCAAATGATTGATTTACCCATTCAAAGCAATTTACGCGAAGGACTCTCTTTAACAGAATATATTATTTCTTGCTACGGAGCCCGTAAAGGAGTTGTGGATACCGCTATCCGAACATCAGATGCAGGATATCTCACGCGCAGACTTGTTGAAGTAGTTCAACACATTGTTGTACGTCGAACAGATTGTGGCACCCTCCGAGGTATTTCTGTAAGTCCTCGAAATGGAATGATGGCGGACAGGATTTTTATCCAAACATTAATCGGGCGTGTATTAGCAGATCATATATATATAGGTTCACGATGCATTGCTACTAGAAACCAAGATATTGGGGTTGGGCTTGTCAATAGATTCATAACTTTTAGAGCACAACCAATCTCTATTCGAACCCCCTTTACGTGTAGGAGTACATCTTGGATTTGTCAATTATGTTATGGCCGGAGTCCAGCCCACGATGACCTGGTCGAATTGGGAGAAGCTGTAGGTATTATTGCAGGTCAATCTATTGGAGAACCGGGCACTCAATTAACATTAAGAACTTTTCATACCGGCGGAGTATTCACAGGGGGTACTGCCGAACATGTGCGAGCCCCTTCTAATGGAAAAATCAAATTCAATGAGGATTTGGTTCATCCGACACGTACACGTCATGGACATCCTGCTTTTCTATGTTCTAGAGACTTGTATGTAACTATTGAGAGTGAAGATATTATACACAATGTGTGTATTCCGCCCAAAAGTTTTCTTTTAGTTCAAAACGATCAATATGTAGAATCAGAACAAATCATTGCTGAGATTCGCGCGAGAACATCCACTTTGAATTTGAAAGAGAAGGTTCGAAAACATATTTATTCTGACTCAGAGGGCGAAATGCACTGGAATACCGATGTGTACCATGCACCTGAATTTACATATGGTAATATCCATCTCTTACCAAAAACAAGTCATTTGTGGATATTATTAGGGGAGCCCTGGAGATCCAGTCTAGGCCCCTGTTCGATCCACAAGGATCAAGATCAAATGAACGCTTATTCTCTTTCTGTTAAGCGAAGATCTATTTCTAACCCCTCAGTAACTAATAATCAAGTGAGACACAAATTTTTTAGTTCGTATTTTTCTGGTAAAAATCAAAAAGGAGATAAGATTCCTGATTATTCAGAACTTAATCGAATGACATGTACTGGTCGTTGTAATCTCAGATATCCGGCCATTCTCGAGGAGAATTCTTATTTATTGGCAAAGAGGCGAAGAAATAGAGTCATCATCCCACTCAAATCGATTCAAGAAGGCAAGAACCGACTAATACCTTCTTCAGGTATCTCAATTGAAATCCCCAGAACCGGTATTCTCCGTAGAAATAGTATTCTTGCTTATTTCGATGATCCCCGATATATAAGAAAGAGCTCGGGACTTACTAAATATGAGACTAGAGAACTGAATTCAATCGTCAACGAAGAGGATTTTATTGAGTATCGGGGAGTCAAGGTATTTTGGCCAAAATACCAAAAGGAAGTAAATCCTTTTTTTTTTATTCCCGTGGAAGTCCACATTTTGGCCGAGTCTTCTTCCATAATGGTACGGCACAATAGTATTATTGGGGTAGATACACAAATCACTTTAAATAGAAGAAGTCGGGTAGGCGGATTGGTCCGAGTGAAGAAAAAAGAAGAAAAAATAAAACTGATAATCTTTTCTGGAGATATCTATTTTCCTGCAAAGACAAATAAGGCATTTCGATTGATACCACCAGGAGGGGGAAAACAAAATTACAAAGAATACAAAAAATTGAAAAATTGGCTCTATATCCAACGAATGAAACTTTCCAGGTACGAAAAAAAGTATTTTGTTTTGGTTCAACCTGTAGTCCCATATAAAAAAACAGATGGTATAAATTTAGGAAGACTTTTCCCGCCGGATCTCTTGCAAGAAAGTGATAATCTACAACTTCGAGTTGTCAATTATATCCTTTATTACGACCCAATTCTTGAAATTTGGGACACAATTATTCAATTAGTTCGGACTTGTTTAGTGTTAAATTGGGACCAAGACAAAAAGATCGAAAAGGCCCGTGCTTCCTTTGTTGAAATAAGGACAAATGGTTTTATTAGAGATTTTCTAAGAATCGACTTAGCGAAGTCACTTATTTCGTATACTGGAAAAAGAAACGACCTGTCGGGTTCAGGATTGATCTCTGAGAATGGAGCAGATCGCGCCAATGTCAATCCGTTTTCTTCTATTTATTCCTATTCCAAGGCAAGGATTCAAGAATCCCTTAATCCAAATCAAGGAACTATTCATACGTTATTGAATCGAAATAAGGAATCTCAATCTTTGATAATTTTGTCCTCATCCAATTGTTTCCGAATAGGTCCATTCAACGATGTAAAATATCCCAATGTGATAAAAGAATCAATCAAAAAGGACCCCCTAATTCCAATAAGAAATTCGTTGGGCCCCTTAGGAACAGGCTTTCCAATTTCTAATTTTGATTTATTTTCCCATTTAATAACCCATAATCAGATCTTGGTAACTCACTATTTGCAACTCGATAATTTAAAACAGATTTTTCAAATACTTAAATATTATTTACTGGATGAAAATGGTAAAATTTATACTCCCTATGCGTGCAGTAACATTATTTTGAATCCATTCAATTTGAATTGGTATTTTCTCCATTACAATTATTGTGAAGAGACATCTACAATCGTTAGTCTCGGGCAGTTTCTTTGTGAAAATGTATGTATAGCCAAAAAAGGACCGCATTTAAAATCGGGTCAAGTTCTAATTCTTCAAGTTGACTCTGTAGTAATAAGATCAGCTAAGCCCTATTTGGCTACTCCAGGAGCAACTGTTCATGGACATTATGGGGAAACCCTTTACGAAGGAGATACGTTAGTTACATTTATATATGAAAAATCAAGATCTGGCGATATAACGCAAGGTCTTCCAAAAGTGGAACAGGTGTTAGAAGTACGTTCGATTGATTCAATATCGATGAATCTCGAAAAGAGGATTGAGGTTTGGAACAAATGTATAAAAAGAATTATTGGAATTCCTTGGGCAT